GAAAAGGCACCGAAAAGCAAAGAAGAGGAGAAAGAAGAAGAAAAGAAGAAAAGCGAAGAAAAGGCACCGAAAAGCAAAGAAGAGGAGAAAAAGGAAGAAGAAAAAAAGAAGAAAGAAGAAGAAGAGGAACGTCGACGCGAAGCAGCACGTCTAAAGGTAAAAAGGGCACTTCTTCAATTGCGTGAATTTCATGACAAAGTCTACAATGCAATTAAATCTGAAACAATGCAATCTCGTCGAAGAAAAAAAAATGCCATGCAATCTCGTCGAAGAAAAAAAAATGCAATGCAATCTCGTGAAAGAATCGACGATGAACCTACAGAATCTCAACTTCAGCAAATCCTTGCTCTAAATCAAATTCATGAGACCCTTTTGCCAGGTTGCATGTACGAGTCCCCAGAATATGAAGAGAGAATGTTCGCGATACTAAAAAGTAAAACACAAAAACTAAGAGCAGAAGGAAAATTCGCTTATAATCCTTTGGCAAAATTTTTTTCTAAGCCTTCGGAAAAAGGGGAGGGAAGCATTGATTGGAACCAGCAAAAACGAAAAAAGCTAAAGAAAAAAAAGACTTATAAAATGGGACAACAGGCGGGACAAAAGCACATCGGAAAACCCGTCTTTCGCTGGGGATACATATTACTCCGCCAGCTTTTTTTCGAGTGGGGTGTACCCTTTGTGGTCGACCGGAATAAGGATAACGATGATGAGTGCTATGATATTATATCAAACCGACACAAATATGACATTATTTTGCCTGAGGATTCTGAAAGGGCATTGATCAAAGAACTTGACGCAAAGAAGCAGGATATTGATGCGGAGATTGCTAAAGCGATTAATAGGAAGGTTGTGAGGAATTTCATCAAGAGTGGGGGAGACCCTTATAGTATTGCCTTTGAGAAAAGCCTTACTCATTCTCACGCTGGCAGCTACGCCGTCGCTATCGATGGGAACGCCCAGCCTGTTATGGACGAGTGGCGGGTCACCTTGAGAGCGGCGCGCAACCAATTTTGGTGGTTGGATCATGTCAAAGGTGTTGCGACCACCCTAAAGCGTAAAAGCGGAATTATTCGAAGAAAGTTTGAAATGTTTCCGCATTCCCCTCTTTTTTTGGGCTTCACAAAAAGTAGACTGTCTCGTTCTTTTAGGTCATTTAGACCCCTTGTTTTGAAAATGAAAAATTTGATCCATAGGTTTGGAATCAAAAAAGGGGACCTTTTCACTCTTAAGGGACCTAAGAAAGAACAGACAAAAAGGAAGACAAAAAGGAAGACAAAAAGGAAGACAAAAAGGAAGACAAAAAGGAAGACAAAAAGGAAGACAAAAAGGAAGACAAAAAGGAAGATAGACGAAAAAAAAAGCAAAGCATTGAAAGAAGGGACAAAATTGAACAAAAAACGAAAAAAAAAACTAGACGTGCGAGAAGAGCGGTATAGGATGGAGGGAACGGATGCATGGGATGAGCTTTATTATGGGCTAGGAATCAGAGGTATCATATTAATTTCTCACTCCTATTTGCGAAAATATATTGCATTGCCTTTAGCGATAATAGCTAAAAATATTGGTCGTATCTTATTTTTGCAGGAGCCCGAGTGGGATGAGGATAGAGAGGACTGGGAAAACGAGACTCATCTTTTATGCAGCGATGACGGTTTGACTATAGGCGAAATATCCATCAAGAACTTGCCGGCGGAGTGGTGGGAATTCGGTTTTCAGATCAAAATTTTATGGCCTTTAGAGTTGAAACCTTGGCACACAGCGGATGATAGACAAAGCCCCGATTCTGTTTTTCTAAGGCCTTTCTGGGGACTAACTGACCATCCTTGGGGTAATATCCGGCCCGACCCTTCCCTTTCTATTTTTGTGGGGCCCATTTGGAAAGAAATAAACCAAAAATGGAAAAGCTTAATAGGAGACAAATTGAAAGCGAGCGCCCTTCGACTTATAAGAATCGTTTTCGACCCAAAAAGAAAGCAAGATTTTTTTCGCGTTCTAGGAAACCTAAAAGAACGCATAAAACGGCTTCAAGAACGCATAAAACGGCTTCAAGAACGCATAAAACGGCTTCAAGAAAGGCTACAAAGCATAATTTGGAAAAAAAAAAAAAATACAAGATTGAAAGAGATAGGAGTAGATGAATCGAGTGAAACTCAAAAAGAAAAAGATTCTATAATCAGCAATGAGATAATTAATGAATCATTTAGTCAAATTCGATCTATAGCTTCTACAAATTCAGAAGAAGAAATACAAAATCTGATTAATAGAACAAGCACAATCAAAAATCAAATAGAAAGAATTACAAAAGAAAAAAAAAAATTAACTCCAGGACTAAATAATAGTCCTAACAACAAAAAGCAAAATACTAATGTAAAAAATATTTGGAAAATTTTCAAAAGAAGAAATGTTCGATTAATAAGTAAATGGAATTATTTTCAAAAAATTTGCATTGAAAAAATATACAAAATATACCTAGATATCTTTCTATGTATAATTAAGATTCCTAGAATCAATTTCACAAAAAAATTTTTTGAGAAAGACATTTCCAATACTGAAACAAATCAAAAAAGAATTACCTTTAGTTCGACTATAAAAAATATAAATAAGCGGAAATCCCAGATTGTTCCGAAATTTGCTTCCTTGCCAAATTTATCTTCCCTGTCACAAGCATATGTATTTTACAAATTATCACAAACCCCAGTTAGTGATACGTTAAGATCTGTTCTTCAATATCGCGGAACGTCTTTTTTTCTTAAGACTGAAATAAAGGATTCTTTTGAAAGACAGGGAATATTTCATTCCGAATTAAAGCATAAGAAACTTCGAAATTTTGGAACGAATCCATGGAAAAACTGGTTAAGAGGTCAGTCTCAATACAATTTATCTAAGGTTCATTGGGAGCGAATAGGCGCACTCAACCGACGCCATACGCCTCAAAATAACGATTTAAATAAAGGAGATTCAAAAGACCCATTAAAAAAACAAGATGATTCTGAAGTATATTCATTAGTAAGAAATCAAAAAACTAAGTTTCAGAAAAACTATAAATATGATCTTTTAGCATATAAATACATTTCTTCTGAAACTAAGAAGGACTCCTCTATTTCGAAATTGCCATTACCAGTAAATAAGAGCCAAGAGATCGACTTATTTGATATACCAGAGGAGATTTTTTTCAAGACTTATTTCAAGGATTCTAATTCTATACTAGAAAAGAACTTTCTAGACAGGCTTTATCAAGAAAGTACTTATCTATACCTTTCTCTAGACAACACTTATATAGACAGGGATTATGAGAAGTATTATTATTATTTACGGGATGCTCGCAGGTTGCCAGACTATTTAATAGATCGTCTAGACTATTATGAAATAAAGTTCTACGACCAAATACTTTTCAAGCCTTATATAGAATACAAGAAGTTGATATACTATTATCTAGACAAGATTCCTTTCAAGAAGCCTCTTACAGGCGTGTCTTTTAGGGACATTGAGTATCGCACGAATTATCTAAACGAGGTTTATCTAGACAAGAGTTGTATAGACAAGTATCGAGACAAGGTTTATATGTCTCTGAAAAAAATGCGAAAGAAACAACCTGAAAGAAAATATCTGGACTTTGATTGGACGATTTTCCACAAATATCTAGTCGATTTTGATCTAGTCAATTTCAATTTGGAGGCCGGGAAAAAGATCGACCCTAACCATATTGAGACTAAGACTTCGAAAAGAATTGAGACTGAGAATTCTGAAAGAATGCAGCGGCTAATAATTGAGGATGAAAATTTTGAAAGAAATAAGACTAAGCTTAGAGGTCTTATTTATCGGATCCTTCCAAAAATGCTCTTGGATCTCGAAATCGAAAAGGATCCAGAAATCAAAGAACACAAAAAAAGCTTTTTTAATTGGATGGGAATGAATGAAGAAATCTTAAAGGCACCCAGAGCGAATTCGAATGAGGAAGATTCGAATCAGGAAGATTGGTTCTTCCCAGAATTTATGGTACGTAAGAATAAATATCAACACCAACCGTGGCTTAGACCTACGAAGTTACTTCTTTTAAATTTCAAAGTAAAAGAAGAAGAAGAAGAAGAAGAAGAAGAAGAAGAAAATCTGAGTCAAGGAAAAGCAAATGTTAGTCAAGGAAAAGAAACGAAAGGAAAAGCAAATGTTAGTCAAGGAAAAGAAACGAAAGGAAAAGCAAATGTTAGTCAAGGAAAAGAAACGAAAGAAGAAGAAAATCTGAGTCAAGGAAAAGCAAATGTTAGTCAAGGAAAAGAAACGAAAGAAGAAGCAAATGTTAGTCAAGGAAAAGAAACGAAAGAAGAAGAAAATCTGAGTCAAGGAAAAGCAAATGTTAGTCAAGGAAAAGAAACGAAAGGAAAAGCAAATGTTAGTCAAGGAAAAGAAACGAAAGGAAAAGCAAATGTTAGTCAAAACATCGAAGACATCCAAGAAGTTATTAGAGAAGATTATGAAAAAGAGTTCAGTAAAAAAAACACACAATACCGGAGTGACTCGTCGAGGCTAGTCAATTTCGAGCAACTTGTTTCGAAGCCTTTGGGTTATAGCCTGCACATGTCGGATAAAAATCACTCCGAGATGCTCGATGGGCTGAGCAATCTGCCGCTGGTGCTTAAGACAAAAGAGCCTTTACAAAAAAAACGAAGGTGTTTAACCTATTTACAAACGGGAGATCTGCCGCTAAAAGCATTGATACAGCATTTTTCGGAGGATGCTACTGCGTTTAGCTGGACGGAATGGGGTTTGCTTATGATGTTCCAACCCCTATTAACTTCCTCTATAAAAGATCTGGAAGAATTTCTTATGTATCAAGCCATACGTATTTCATTAGTTCATAAGAGTAAGCAACAAACTAATCAAAGATACGGAAAACAAAAAGATGTTGATAAGGATCATTTTGATTTGCTTGTTCCTGAAATGATTTTATCGTCTAGACGGCGTAGAGAATTGAGAATTCTCAATTCTTTAAATTTCAATTTCAAGAATAGGAATGGTGTGGATAGAAATCCAGTATTTTGCAAGGAGAACAACATAAAAAGCTGGGGTCAATTTTTGGATGAAAGTAAACACCTTGATAGAGAGAAAAATGAATTAATTAAACTCAAGTTCTTTCTTTGGCCTAATTTTCGATTAGAAGATTTAGCTTGTATGAATCGCTATTGGTTTGATACCAATAATGGGAGCCGTTTCAGTATGTTAAGGATCTATATGTATCCACGATTCAAAATTCGGTGATGGTACATTTTTCCTATCTATTCTGTACCATATATGTTATATGCAAGCAACCAGATGCACATTTGCCCTGTCTTCCATCATAGGATACTGTGATACTAAGTTAATGCCAAATTAATTAGATCTAGAAATAAATCAACAGAATCTTCGTACTAAAAAACTATTCGCTTTGGTGAGTGTAAAAATGTACCATCCTTTTGAATCACTATCCGAATCAAATTCAAAATTGCTTAATTGAGAAACTCAGTCAAAATAATGCCAGAAATTCCGATTGTTGTGTATACTACATTCAAATTTCTGGCATTATTCTTACGGATCAATAAAATTCATATCTGTCAAAAGGGGAGGGAAAAATTCTTTTATGGTCAAAAATTCATTCATTTCAATTATTTCGCAAGAGGAAAACAAAGAAAACAGAGGGTCTGTTGAATTTCAAATAGTCAGTTTCACCAATAAGATACAGAGACTTACTTCACATTTGCAATTGCACAAAAAAGACTATTTATCTGAGAGAGGTCTGCAGAAAATTCTGGGAAAACGTCAACGGCTGCTGGCTTATTTGTCAAAAAAAACTCGAGTACATTATAAAGAATTCAAAGAATTACTCGACCAGTTGGAGAAAAAAAAAACTCGAGTACATTATAAAGAATTCAAAGAATTACTCGACCAGTTGGAGAAAAAAACTCGTTAATTTGAAGAGTCATTTTGCCTTTGATTGTCTTAAATTTTGATGAACTTCTTTTCGCTTTCAGCAATTCATGGAAGAATGAATCAGGAAAAAACCTATGACTGTACCAGCTACAAGAAAAGACCTCATGATAGTCAATATGGGACCTCACCACCCATCAATGCATGGTGTTCTTCGACTCATTGTTACTCTAGATGGTGAAGATGTTATTGACTGTGAACCAATATTGGGTTATTTACACAGAGGGATGGAAAAAATTGCAGAAAACCGAACAATTATACAATATTTGCCTTATGTAACACGTTGGGATTATTTAGCTACTATGTTCACAGAAGCAATAACTGTAAATGCACCAGAACAGTTAGGCAATATTCAAGTACCTAAAAGGGCCAGCTATATCAGAGTCATTATGTTGGAGTTAAGTCGTATAGCTTCGCATTTGTTATGGCTTGGCCCTTTTATGGCAGATATTGGCGCACAGACCCCCTTCTTCTATATTTTTCGCGAAAGAGAATTGATATATGACCTATTCGAAGCTGCCACCGGTATGCGAATGATGCATAATTATTTTCGTATCGGAGGAGTCGCTGCTGATTTACCTCATGGCTGGATAGATAAATGTTTGGATTTTTGCGATTATTTTTTAACAGCGATTTCTGAATATCAAAAGCTTATTACACGGAATCCTATTTTTTTAGAACGGGTTGAAGGAGTCGGCATTATTGGCGAAGAGGAAGCAATAAATTGGGGTTTGTCGGGCCCAATGCTACGAGCTTCTGGAATACAATGGGATCTTCGTAAAGTTGATCATTATGAGTGTTACGACGAATTCGCTTGGGAAGTCCAATGGCAAAAAGAGGGAGATTCATTAGCTCGTTATTTAGTACGAATCGGTGAAATGACAGAATCTATCAAAATTATTCAACAGGCTCTAGAAGGAATTCCGGGGGGGCCCTATGAGAATTTAGAAATCCGACGCTTTGATAGAGTAAGGGATCCCGGATGGAATGATTTTGACTATCGATTCATTAGTAAAAAGCCTTCTCCGACTTTTGAATTGTCGAAGCAAGAACTTTATGTCAGAGTCGAAGCGCCAAAAGGAGAATTGGGCATTTTTCTGATAGGAGATAAGAGTGTTTTTCCTTGGCGATGGAAAATTCGCCCACCCGGTTTTATCAATTTGCAAATTCTTCCTCAGTTAGTTAAAAGAATGAAATTGGCCGATATTATGACGATACTAGGTAGTATAGATATCATTATGGGAGAAGTTGATCGTTAAAATGATAATTGATACAACAGAAGTACAAGCTATCAATTCTTTTTCGAGATTGGAATTCTTAAAAGAGCTCTATGGGATCATATGGATGCTTGTCCCTATTTTGACTCCTGCATTAGGAATCACAATAGGTGTACTAGTAATTGTTTGGTTAGAAAGAGAAATATCTGCAGGGATACAACAACGTATTGGCCCTGAATACGCCGGACCTTTGGGAATTCTTCAAGCTCTAGCAGATGGTACAAAATTACTTTTCAAAGAGAATCTTATTCCATCTAGAGGAGAT